TCACGATTCCTTGTGGAAAAAAAACGATTTGCTGAGTCGGAAAAAAAGATATCAAATTTCTACCAAGATAACTGGAAGTTCCAACTAATAAGAAGCCTAATGAACCTAAAAAAAGGATAAAGGCCCAGCAGAAATTACTTATTTTTCGAGACCCCGTTATAAGTTCTATCCATATATGTTCTGATCGCCAAGTCATACTTTACCCGATTGCATTTTATTGGAATTGAGATAATACCCCACAGAGAAATTTTACTTTACTTTTTTGTTTCCGAAGTAACTCTCATCAAACTAGCACTAGTTTGAGGTGAACTAGCACTAGTTTGATGTCAACCTTTAGGAGTAATTCATCAAATTGGTTAAATCTAAAATAATAACATACTCTTTATTTAATACGATCCCACTATACATATCGATATACATAGAGATTCACCGACTACATTTCAGCCATCCAGCGATCCTGATCTATTTGAAAATTGCTAGAATTGATATATCCATATATCATGTTTCTGCAGGCATAAGAGTTTTTTTCTTTATGTTCGGTGGAAATCACATGTTATACTATATTCCAATAAATAGATATCCGTGTTATGATACAAGTCCACGTTTTCAAAAAAAATGGATGAGATTGGGTCCCAGCGGATCTAAACAATCTTGTTTTTTTGAACATGAAGAAATAAAGAAGCCATTGCAATTGCCGGAAAGACTAGGCCTACTAACGGCACAAAAATAGATGGAAGGTTCAAATTTGTCATAGAAGGGGTACCTCGATTTACTATTTGTATCTGTTATTATGTTATTATATAAATAAAGATATCTTGTAATAATTATAATTTAATTAAGAATTTTAATTCTAATTAGATAATATTTATTATTAATTAGATAATATTTATTATTAATAATTAATAGAATTTGAAGAATTTCAAATTCTTAGTATAGATCTAAGTGTCTATATATCTAAATCTAACTGAGTACGTATTAAGTGCAAAGAATGTAGAACTGTAGAACTAAATAAATAAATGGACTTATTCATCTCCTACATGAGAAAGATATGTATGATAATAAACTTTATTATTTTTCTTTATTTCTTTGTCTTTTGTTCTTGTCTTCTAATTTTATAAAAATAGATAAAGAGTTTTTTACAGATTATCGAAAGATTCGTTCGAATCCGACCCAACATGAATTTTTAGCTAAAATGGTTTTTCGGGAGATAGAGAAAGATACAAAACTCTATTATCTATATTTTAATTTCCAATTATATACCTAAGACAAGAATAAATTGTTTTATTTTCCTAATTTCACGAAAGGAAGAACTCACTCTTGTTGATAAAGGCTTTTTGATTCGTAATCAGGAATATACATCAAAAAAGAGTTATCCTCAACTTTAGTTTTGATTCTTTCTACAATTAGATCTTCTATCACCAAAGAAAACGCCATTATTATCTTATTTACTTTGATTCCGATAAACTAACTACTTTTTTGCTACAAACACAAAAAAAATAATTGAACTTAGTGCTCTACTTGATTTTGCTTGACTTTTGATTCAAAGGAAAAAAGGCGTGGAGCTTAAATAATTCACTCAGAACGCTTTTTAAAAGATTACGTGGTACAATTTGGTCGAATAAACCCTTCTGGAATAAGTATTCAGCTGCTTGTGAACCTTCGGGTACTGTTTTATTCAATGTTTGTTCAATTACTCTTTTACCTGCAAATGCAATGTAGGCATTGGGTTCGGCAATAATGATATCCCCCAACATACCAAAACTAGCTGTCACTCCACCAGTTGTCGGAGATGTAAGGATTGATACATAAAATAATTTTTTATTTAATTGATAATCATATAAAGCAGACGATATTTTAGCCATTTGCATCAAGCTCAAACTTCCTTCCTGCATGCGCGCCCCACCGGAAGCACACACTATAATAAGAGGTAAAATTTGATTGGCAGCGTGTTCAATCAAACGGGTGATTTTCTCTCCGACTACGGATCCCATACTACCCCCCATAAACTGAAAATCCATAACCCCAATTGCTACGGGAATGCCGTTTAGTTGGCCTATGCCTGTTTGAACAGCCTCGGTTAATCCTGTCTTTCTTTGATAAGAATCAATACGATCTTTATAAGGCTCCTCCTCCGAATGAAATTCAATGGGATCCAGAGAGACCATGTCTTCATCCATAGGATCCCAAGTACCCGCATCAATCAAAAGTTCAATTCTATCCGAACTACTCATTTTCAAATGATATCCACATTGTTCACAAATATTCATTTTGGATTTCAAAAATTTCTTATAATTTAATCCATAACAATTTTCGCATTGAACCCACAAATGCCTGTATTTTTGAGTTACCTCGAGATCATTAGAACTTTCTCTTATAGTTAAATCACTGCCCTTCGTGCGAGTTCGTTTACTGGAACCCTCATTTTCACTACTATTTCGACTTTCACCACCACAAATGGTCCTATAAATGTAACTGTCACCGTAATTCTCACTACCACTTA